AATGATGAGCCTGAGTTTAAAGGACTATCGTGATAGGATAAAATATGTAGTTAAACCTACCTTCATTACATCTAACAGAATCAAACTATCACCTTCAAGCATCAAAAGCCAACGTGCACCATACACCAAGATATAAAAATAAACCTCAACATAGAAAAGTAAGCTAAATAAGCTAATGGGTTCATACCCCGTAAATAGAGTTTGACACTCTCTTCTCTAATGCCTAGTAACCCTACCAAAATCCTTTTACTAATCACTTTAGTAAGAGGTATATTAGTATCAGTATCCTCAAATTCATGACTCGGTGCATGAATAGGATTAGAAATCAATCTAATATCATTCATTCCTTTAATATCCAACGTCAAAAACATGTATAATACAGAAGCCTCACTAAAATATTTCATTGTACAAGTATTAGCCTCAGCCACCTTACTATTTATAGTAGTAATAAAAACATTAATAGAGGATCTATTTTCATTTGAGAGAAACTCTTATACGCCAATAATCATTTGTACCCCCCTCCTGCTCAAAAGTGGAGCCGCACCCCTTCACTGATGATTTCCAGGAGTAATGGAAGGACTAAGATGAGAAAATTGTGCATTACTAATAACAATCCAAAAAGCCGCACCCCTAATATTAATATCATACCTTATTGAAATAAACATCTTTACATTAATAATCATTATATTATCTACCATTGTAGGAGCAATTGGAGGACTAAACCAAACTTCCATACGAAAAATCTTAACCTACTCTTCAATTAACCATACTGGATGAATATTAATTGCATTAACCACCAGAGAAAACTTATGAATAACATACTTCATAATCTACTCAACACTAGCTTTAACAGTAGTATCAGCAATCAAACTGTCGGGGGTATCATTTATCAATCAAACCATATTAACAAACAAAGAAACCAAACTTATAAAATTCATAATATTTACATCCCTATTATCACTGGGTGGACTACCACCATTCCTCGGGTTTCTACCAAAATGAATTGTTATCCAAGCAATAATCATAAACAATATAGCCCCGCTAGCAGTAATTGTAGTTGTAACATCACTGATTACTTTATACTACTACCTAAAAATCTCCTATTCGAGATTCATAATCCTAAATACCGAACCAAAATGAAATACAAAATTTACTAAAAATAGATTAGGAAGAAACGTCAGAGCAATAATTCTATCATCAATCTCATTAACAGGAATAATAGCATGCACAATCATTACCAACATTAATTAGGTATGAAGGCCTTAAGTTAAAGCTAAACTAATAACCTTCAAAGCTATAAATAAAGGGCGTCCTTTAGGCCTTGATGAGTTCTTTAACTCACCCCTATAGAATTGCATTCTATAATCACAAAATGAATACAAGACCCAAATAGTGGAAGAGCGACGTAAACGCCCCTGAATAGATTTACAGCCTATCGCCTACTTATTAATCTCAGCCACCCCACTAATTTTCACCCGTTGATTCTTCTCAACTAATCACAAAGACATTGGAACATTATATTTCGTATTTGGAGCTTGATCAGGAATAGTTGGAACGTCCCTAAGAATACTTATTCGAACAGAACTAGGCCAACCAGGATCCTTAATTGGAGACGACCAAATCTACAACGTCATTGTCACAGCACACGCTTTTGTTATAATTTTCTTCATAGTTATGCCAATCATAATTGGAGGATTTGGAAATTGACTTGTACCTTTAATACTAGGAGCACCAGATATGGCATTCCCACGAATAAATAACATAAGATTCTGACTACTACCACCATCTCTAACATTTCTACTAGCTAGTAGAACTGTAGAAAGAGGAGTAGGAACAGGGTGAACAGTTTACCCCCCGCTGGCTAGAGGAATCGCTCACGCCGGTGCATCCGTAGACCTAGCCATCTTCTCACTACACCTAGCAGGTGTCTCGTCAATCCTAGGAGCAGTAAACTTCATTACAACAACTATTAATATAAAACCAAAAAGCATGAAACCCGAACGAATTCCACTATTCGTGTGATCAATTGCCATTACTGCCCTATTGTTACTCCTATCACTACCAGTCCTAGCGGGAGCAATCACAATACTACTAACTGACCGTAATTTAAATACATCATTCTTTGATCCAGCAGGAGGGGGAGACCCAATTCTTTATCAACACTTATTTTGATTCTTCGGGCATCCTGAAGTTTATATTCTCATTCTACCAGGATTTGGTATAATCTCCCACATCATTTGTCACGAAAGAGGTAAAAAGGAAGCATTCGGAAACCTAGGAATAATCTTTGCTATATTAGCAATTGGACTATTAGGATTTGTTGTATGAGCACACCATATATTTACAGTAGGGATAGATGTTGATACACGAGCATACTTTACATCAGCAACAATAATTATTGCCGTACCAACTGGAATTAAAATTTTCAGATGACTTGCCACTATATACGGAACACGAATGACATACAGAGCAGCATGCCTATGAGCACTAGGATTTGTATTTCTATTCACAATAGGAGGCCTTACAGGAGTAGTATTAGCAAACTCATCAATCGACATTGTACTTCACGACACTTATTATGTAGTAGCCCACTTCCATTACGTACTATCAATAGGAGCAGTATTCGCAATTATAGGAGGATTTGTCCAATGATTCCCACTATTTACTGGACTTACTATAAACCCGAAATGATTAAAGGCACAATTCGCTGTTATATTTGTAGGAGTCAACTTAACATTCTTCCCACAACACTTCCTCGGATTAGCCGGAATGCCACGACGGTATTCGGACTATCCAGACGCCTACACAACATGAAATATCATTTCATCAATAGGGTCCACAATTTCATTTGTAAGAGTAATAATATTCCTATTTATTATATGAGAAAGAATTACATCTAACCGACTAATTCTATTCCCAACACACACAAGAAACTCAGTAGAATGACTACAAAATTTCCCACCAGCAGAACACAGATACTCAGAACTACCAACAATCTCACTAACTAATTAACCTCTAACGTGGCAGATAAGTGCGGTGGATTTAAGCTCCACAAATAAAGTCTTCAAACTTTCATTAGAAACAAATGACAACATGATTAAACTTAACCCTACAAGACAGAGCCTCCCCTATCATAGAACAATTAATCTACTTCCACGACCATGCCCTAATAATTATACTTATGATTATTACAACAGTATTTTACACTATAATTAGAATTATTCAAAATAAACAAACAAGACGATTTATTCTAGAAGGACAAATAATCGAAACTCTATGAACAATTGCACCAGCCATCATCTTAGTATTCATCGCAATACCATCATTACGATTATTATACCTTATAGACGAAATCCACAATCCAGTACTAACACTTAAAACGGTAGGACATCAATGATATTGAAGCTATGAATATTCAGACTTTACTAAACTTGAATTTGACTCCTACATAGTACAACAAGAAGATTTACAAACAAATACATTCCGACTATTAGATACAGATAACCGGGTTGTATTACCAATAAACTCTCCTATTCGAATAATCGTAACAGCAGCAGATGTCCTACACTCATGAACAGTACCGAGACTCGGAGTAAAAACAGATGCCACACCTGGACGCCTAAACCAAGTAAGATTTTCAATTAACCGTCCAGGTATCCTATATGGTCAGTGCTCAGAAATTTGCGGAGCAAATCACAGATTTATGCCAATCGCAATCGAAAGAGTATCAACAAACCAATTTATTAATTGAGTATCAAAGATAAGAGAATCATCAGATGACTGAAAGCAAGTAATGGTCTCTTAAACCAGTCAATGATATCATAGCAAATATCTCTGATGATTGAAGGATTAGTTAATTAATATAACATCAGAATGTCAAACTGAAATAATCAAATAGATATCCTTCTATACCTCAAATAATACCGATAGAATGAACCTTACTGTACATTACATTCTTATTAACCTTCCTAATATTCAACATCATAAACTATTTTACGCAAACACCTTATCAGCAATCCCATACAAAAAAAAATATTCACACAAATAAAACTAATTGAAAGTGATAAGAAACTTATTCTCAATTTTTGACCCAACAACAGAAATTAGCGGATTACCACTAAACTGAACAAGAACTGCAGTAGGATTATTACTAATCCCAACAAGTATGTGATTAATTCCATCACGAAATAGTATAATAGTAACCTTATTAATAAACAAGCTACACCAAGAAATAAAAACCATCCTAAGAAAAGGAAACGAAAATAAAGGAAATTCATTCATTTTAACCTCACTATTCCTTATAATCCTAATAAATAACTTCCTAGGACTATTCCCTTATATCTTCACTAGAACAAGCCATTTAACACTCACTCTAACATTAGCTCTACCTTTATGATTAAGATTTATAATATTTGGATGAATCAAAAACACAAATCATATATTTGAACACCTTGTTCCCCAAGGAACACCAACCATACTAATACCATTTATAGTAATTATTGAAACTATTAGAAATCTCATCCGACCAGGAACCCTAGCTGTACGATTAACTGCAAACATAATTGCCGGACACCTCTTACTAACTTTATTAGGAAATAATGGACCTGCCATAAGACACACCATATTAACTGTACTAATTGTAGCACAAATTCTACTCCTAATTCTAGAAGGAGCTGTAGCAATTATCCAATCATACGTATTTGCAATCCTAAGAACCCTATATTCTAGAGAAGTCAATTAATGTCAATACACGAAAACCACTCATTCCATATAGTAAATAAAAGACCATGACCACTTACAGGAGCCATTGGAGCAATGACTATACTTATAGGACTAATCAAATGATTTCACCAATACGACGACACCTTGCTGAGAATTGGAGCAATTATTACATTATTAACAATGATCCAATGATGACGAGACGTAACTCGAGAAGGAACTTATCAAGGCCTACATACAAAGGTAGTAACAACAGGACTACGATGAGGAATAATCCTATTTATTGTATCAGAAGTTTTATTCTTTGTATCATTCTTCTGAGCATTTTTCCACTCAAGCCTATCGCCTACTATTGAACTAGGATCCACATGACCTCCTGTAGGAATTCAACCATTCAACCCAATACAAATCCCACTACTCAATACAGCAATCCTTTTAGCCTCAGGAGTAACCGTAACATGAGCACACCACAGACTATTAGAAAATAACGCTACACAAGCAACTCAAGGACTATTCTTCACAGTACTACTAGGAATTTATTTCACAGCACTACAAGCATATGAATATGTAGAAGCACCATTTACAATTGCAGATTCCGTATACGGAACCACCTTCTTTGTAGCAACCGGATTCCACGGACTACACGTAATTATCGGAACAACTTTCTTGATCACATGCCTACTACGACAAACAACCCTACATTTTTCATCAAACCACCACTTCGGGTTTGAAGCAGCAGCATGATACTGACATTTTGTAGATGTTGTTTGATTATTCCTATACATTTCAATCTACTGATGAGGAAGATAAAATAAAATTTATCTAATACAAGAATAGTATACTTGACTTCCAATCAAGAAATTTGTGAATACAAGATAAATAATATTAATAATCACAACAACAGCAATACTATCCATACTACTATCATTAGCCATTATAATCTTAACCACTATTATCTCAAAAAAAATAAACGAAGATCGAGAAAAAAGATCACCATTCGAATGTGGATTTGATCCAAAAAATTCTGCACGACTACCATTCTCATCACGATTCTTTCTTATTGCAGTAATTTTCATAATCTTTGATGTAGAAATCGCATTACTACTACCAATACCAATTACTATAACAGGATCAAATATAAAATCATGAATATTAATTAGATTAGCATTCCTACTAATCTTAATTATCGGACTATACCACGAATGAAACCAAGGATCATTAGAATGAAGAAATTAAAAGGGATTATAGTTAATTATAACATTTGAGTTGCATTCAAAAAGTACTATCTAAATAGTTAATCTCATAAATAAGTGAGAAGCAAATATTTGCAGCCAGTTTCGACCTGACCTTAGATAAAACCTTTATCCTCACTTTCAATTAACTGAAACCAAAAAGAGGTATATTATTGTTAATAATAAAATTGAATACACACATTCCAGTTAAGGAAGTGGAAGCAAAGTGAATGCTGCTAACTTATCACTATAGCGGTTAAAATCCGTTTACACTTCTATTTATATAGTTTAGAAAAACATTACATTTTCACTGTAAAGACAAAGAAAACTTTTATAAATACTTAAAGGCACAATAATACCTCATCAACATCTTCAGTGTCGTGCTCTACATAAGCTATTCAAGTAATAAATAAGAATAAATAACAAAATAACAACTCACATAACAAAAAAACCTAAAAATACCTTTAAACTATTATATTGAAACCATTGATTAACCCTACCAAGATTAAAAAAAAACCAATATATCCCCTGACCACCAAAATACTCTATTCAACCAGAATCAAAAACCTTAGTAGCCCTATAACCAACACTCAAGGGGAGAAAAGAAACCCCATAAGTAGAAAAAAAAGGCATAAACCATATAGAACCAGAAAATGAAGAAACACTGTGTAAATTTATAGACAATAAATTATCACTGAAAGAAAAACCAGCCATTGAATAACCAATTCAACCACCCACGAATAATACAAATAAAGTAAGAAACCTAAGATAATAAGGCAAACAAATCATAGAAGGAGTAGGACAAATTAATCACATAAGAACACCACCCCCAAAAACCGACATAACCAACAAACCAATCATACCAAATATTATATTATAATTAGTCTCAACCATCGAATAAGTAGGAGTAAAATTAAAATCTCCACATATAGTGAAATAAAACAAACGAAAAGAATAACATACAGTTAAACCAGTAGATAAAAATAACAATAAAAATCCAAATATATTAACATATCTTATAGAAAACATTTCCAAAATAAAATCCTTAGAATAAAACCCAGCCAAAAACGGCATACCACAAAGAGCAAAATTAGAAACTATCAAACATGAAGAAGTAAAAGGCATATAAAAAGATATCCCACCCATAAAACGAATATCCTGGGAATCTCCTATGGAATGAATAACCCCACCAGCACATATAAATAATAATGCTTTAAACAAAGCATGAGTTAATAAATGGAAAAAAGCAAGCCCAGAAAGCCCAATAGAAATTGTTATAATCATAAGTCCCAACTGTCTTAAGGTAGACAAAGCAATAATCCTCTTCAAGTCAAACTCAAAATTAGCTCCCAGACCTGCCATAAATATTGTCAACCCAGAAATCAATAATAAACACATATTCAATCAATACCCAAAAGAAGGACTAAACCGAATCAACAAATATACACCTGCAGTAACCAAAGTAGAAGAATGAACTAAAGCAGACACAGGAGTAGGAGCTGCTATTGCAGCAGGTAATCAAGAAGAAAAGGGAATTTGAGCACTCCTAGTTATAGCTGCCAAAACAACAAGAAAAGAAATCAACTCTATTTCAACAGAACCGAATAAAAAATCCAAATAATAAATAAATCTCCAACTACCAAAATTAATTATTCAAGCAATAACCATCAACAAAGCAACATCACCAATACGATTAGACAAAACAGTAAGCATTCCCGCACCGTAAGACTTTACATTTTGGTAATAAATTACCAATAAATAAGAAACCAACCCCAAACCATCTCACCCTAATAAAATACTAATTACATTAGGGCTAATAATCAAAAACATTATAGATACAACAAATATCAAAACTAATATAATAAAACGAACAATATTTAAATCACCAGACATATAATCATCTCTATAAAGAATAACCAAAGCAGAAATAATAAGAACAAATCCCATAAATAATAAAGAAATCCAATCAAACAAAAAAGTTATAATAACAGAACTACCATTCAACGTAACAACATTTCAATCAATAAAATAAACTAAATCATTTATAATAAAATTAAAACCCAAAAAACAGCAAAACCAACCCAACAAGAATAAAAATACAAATCTAATAAAACAAATAGATATAAACATCAATCTAAAATAAAAATTATATCACTGGCACCACAAACCAATATTTTACTCTTAAACTATTTAGATTCTAATAAGCCCTGAACCTTAAATTCAAAAAACAGAAACGTCCACCCTCAAAATAATCAAATTCAATGGAAACCAATGAAGAAATAACAACAAAAACTCACGAACATAACCTAAAGAACAGGAATAAAGTCCTGAATAAACAGAACCATGCTGACTATAAGAATATAAATAAAGAGTATAAGCAGCACTAAAAAAAGATAAGAAAACCAAAACAAATATAAGACATCAAGACCAAGAAACTAAACATCTCAATAAACCAATCTCACCAAGAAGATTAAGAGAAGGAGGAGCAGCTATATTACAAGCTCTTAATAAAAATCACCATATAGTCATTCTAGGTATTAAATTAATTAAACCCCTACTGATCAAAAGACTCCGTCTACCAAACCGCTCATAAGAAATATTTGAAAGACAAAAAAGACCTGAAGAACATAAACCATGAGCCACCATTAAAGCAAAAGATCTACAAACCCCCCAATAACTTAATGTTATAATACCACCAATGACTATACTCATATGAGCAACAGAAGAATAAGCAATTAATGACTTTAAATCAGTTTGCCGCATACAAAACAAACTCACAAATAGGCCACCAACCAATCTCAAAGAAATTCAAACAACACCGAATACAAAGCCAAACTTAAATAATACGGGAAAAACTCGAAGAAGACCATATCCTCCCAACTTCAACAAAATACCAGCCAAAATCATAGAACCCGATACAGGAGCCTCAACATGAGCCCTAGGAAGTCATAAATGAACCATAAATATAGGCATCTTAACCAAAAAGGCAAAAATTATACAAACATAAAATAGGCCACCAACCAAAGAAAGATTCCCACCCAACAAGCAAAAACATAAAGAACCAACAGAACTATAAATAAATAAAATACCTACCAATAAGGGAAGAGAAGCCAATAAAGTATAAAACAGTAAATAAATACCAGCTTGAACACGCTCAGGTTGATACCCTCAACCCAAAATCAAAAACAAAGTAGGAATTAATCTACTCTCAAAAAACACATAAAAAGAAAGTAACCCAACTCTACTAAAAGTACAATACAACATAATCATAAGAAAAATAACAACAAAAACAAAAAACCCAGAAAAATAACCTGAACGAAAAATAGATTCTCTAGCCAAAATCATAAGGACACAAATCCACAATCTAAGTAGAATCAAACCATAAGAAATTAAATCACAACCAAAAAAATAACTCAAATTACCTCAACAAAAAAAATAAGGAAGAAAAAACATAAAAATAAAAGAAATAAAAAACAACAAAGAACAAATCATTCATCAAAAACCAGGAAAAAAACACAATGGGATCAAAAAAACCAGAAAGAAAAGAAATCTTAACATTGAAGAACTCTATAAGATTGAAAATAATCATTACCATGACTACGAATTATAGAAACCAAAATAGATAAACCCAAAGAACCCTCACACACAGAAAAAACCAAAAAATAAACAACAAAAAATAAACTGTAATTAAAATTACACAAATAAAAATAAATAGAAAAATAAAGAACCAATACAACAAATTCCAATCTCAATAAAGTAATCAATAAATGTTTACGGCTCGAAGAAAAAGCCCAAATACCACAAAAATAACAAACAAAAAAATACAATCATATTGGCATTAGTTTTAATAATTTAATCAAAATATTGGTCTTGTAAACCAAAAATAAGGGAACCCTTTTAAAACTTCAGAGGAAAGGTTCAAGACCATTTCATTAATCCCCAAAACTAATATTTTACATAAAATACCCCCTGATATAACAAAATTACTTATATCAATAAGAACAATAACAAGAATTATATTCACACAAATAAAACACCCGCTAGCAATAGGAATAATATTACTAATACAAACAACAATGGTATGCATCATCAGAGGAACAATATATAGAAGTTTTTGATTCTCATACATCCTATTTATAATCATAATTGGTGGAATATTAGTACTATTTATATATATAACAAGACTAGCATCAAACGAAATATTCTCACCATCAAATAAAATACTTTCAATAGCAATAATCACAATACCCTTATTAATTTACATAATACCTATTGTAACCAACAACAAAGAAATAAATACTCACAACACAATAATAGAAACCGAAATCCTAACCACAACAACCGTAATATATAATCAAATAATAGGAACAATAACAACTCTGCTGGTACTATATATACTAATAACACTTATTGTAGTAGTCAACATCATTAACGTATCAAAAGGACCTTTACGACAAATAAACTAATGAATAAACCCATACGAAATAAACACCCACTATTCAAACTAGCAAATGATGCTTTAGTAGACCTACCAACACCATCAACAATTAGAGGGTGATGAAACTTCGGATCCCTACTAGGTATTTGCCTGGTAGCACAAATCGCAACCGGACTATTCCTAGCTATACATTACTGCCCAAATACAGACGCTGCCTTCGATAGAGTAAGTCACATTTGCCGAGACGTAAACTATGGATGACTATTACGAACCCTACACGCAAACGGAGGGTCAATATTCTTCGTATGTATTTACCTACATACTGGACGAAATATATACTATGGTTCATACAATTTCATACACACTTGATCAGTAGGAGTAGCAATTCTATTCTTAACCATAGCAACAGCATTTATAGGATATGTACTACCATGAGGACAAATATCCTTCTGAGGAGCAACTGTCATCACAAACCTGTTATCAGCAATCCCATATGTAGGTAATGAAGTTGTACAGTGAGTATGAGGAGGATTTGCAGTAGACAACGCAACATTAACACGATTCTTCGCGCTCCACTTCCTAATACCATTTGTAATTGCCGGAATAGTATTGATCCATTTACTATTCCTACACCAAACAGGATCAAACAACCCCCTAGGGTTAAACAAAAACACCGATAAAATCCCCTTCCATCCCTACTTCACAGTAAAGGACATCCTAGGATTCGCAATCATAATTATAATATTAACTATATTGACTCTAAAGGAACCCTACATACTAAGAGACCCAGACAACTTCACACCAGCAAACCCCTTAGTAACACCCGTACACATTCAACCAGAATGATATTTCCTATTTGCATATGCAATCCTACGATCAATTCCTAACAAGCTGGGAGGAGTAATCGCCCTGGTAATATCAATTGCCATCCTATTCATCATACCAACATATAAATCAAAGTTCCGAGGAACACAATTCTACCCAATCAATCAAGTAATATTTTGAATTATAACAAATACAGTAATCTTACTAACATGAATTGGAGCACGACCAGTAGAAGAACCTTATATCCTTACAGGACAAATCCTGACAACACTATACTTCCTATATTATATATTAAGACCAATAACAACTAAACTATGAGATAAAATAACAAACTAAAGTTAAAAAGCTACAGAACAAGCCTAATGTCTTGAAAACATTATGAAAGAAGTTCAATTCTTCTATTAACTTTACATACCTAAATTAATACACTATAATAAAGGAAAAATAAAACACTTAATCCCAACAAAAAACAAAAGATAGTTTAACGAAAGAGGCAAAAAACTCCTTCAAGCCAAATACATTAACTTATCGTAACGAAACCGAGGTAAAGTACCACGGACCCAAACAAACAAAAAAGAAATAAAAACAACCTTGATATAAAAAAGAAAAGAATAAAGATCACTACCCAAAAAAATAATACAAAATAACAATCTTATAAAAATAATTCTAGCATACTCAGCTAAAAAAATTAACGAAAAACCACCACCACCATACTCAACATTAAACCCAGAAACTAATTCAGACTCACCCTCAGCAAAATCAAAAGGAGTACGATTAGTCTCAGCCAAACAAGAAATAAATCATACAAAAGATAAAGGAAGAGAAAAAAAAATTAACCACAAATAAACCTGAAAAAAATAAAAATAAGATAAATCATATCTACAAACCAAAATAACAAAAGAAAGTAAAATAAAAGCCAATCTAACTTCATATGAAATAGTCTGAGCCAAAGCACGAAGACCCCCCAATAAAGAGTAACCAGAATTAGAAGACCAACCAGCAATTATAACAGTATACACACCAAGTCTCGTACAAGCCAAAAAAAATAACAATCCCAACTCAAAAGAAATAAAACCACTCAAATAAGGAACCAACACCCAAACTAACAAAGCAAGAAAAAAACCAAAAACAGGAGAAAAATAATAAATCAAATAATTAGAAACCAAAGGAAAATATTGCTCCCTAGTAAATAACTTAATTGCATCGCTAAATGGCTGAAAAATACCAACAAAACCTACCCTATTAGGACCTTTACGAATATGAATATAACCCAAAACCTTACGCTCCAATAATGTAAGAAAGGCCACACCAACCATAACAAACACTATTAATAAAAAAAAAATAACACTAATAAATAAAAAATCCAACATTTACTACCTGTAAGTAAAAACTTACATTTATAGATTCTAAATCTAATGCACTTATCTGCCAAAATAGTAATTAATAATAATCACAATAAATAAAATTATTCCAAATATCCGGTCCTCTCGTACTAAGATATAATAACAATACTATAGATAGAAACCAACCTGGCTCACGCCGGTCTGAACTCAGATCATGTAAGATTTTAAAGGTCGAACAGACCTAACTATTCCAGCTTCTGCACCGAAAATTAACCTTAATCCAACATCGAGGTCGCAACCCTTCCCGCCAATAAGAACTCTCAAGGAAGATAACGCTGTTATCCCTAAGGTAATTTAATCTTATAATCAAAATAAATGGATCAAAACAAATATACATAAATATAAATAAATTAAAGAGGAGTTACATAAATTCCTCCCATCACCCCAACAAAACAATCAGTCTAATCAATATAAACCAAACAAACAACAGTAACAAATAAACATGAATGTTAAACTCTATAGGGTCTTCTCGTCCCATAAAAACATTTAAGAATTTTAACTCAAAAACCAAATTCAACCAAAATTATTCAACTATCTAAGACAGCATATGCCTCGTCAAACCATTCATACCAGATCACAATTAAAGAACTAATGATTATGCTACCTTTGCACGGTCAAAATACCGCGGCCCTTCAACACAAGTCAGTGGGCAGGCCATACTTCAAAAACTAACAAGAAGAGATGTTTTTGTTAAACAGGCGGACATAAGATTTGCCGAATTCCTCAAAAGAATCTAACACAAAAATAAATAACGTAAAATAAAAATTTACTAATTACACAATAATTACCATCCAATCAAAAATAAAGAAAACATTTCAATAAATAAATTAAATAATAAACAAATAAACAAATAAACAAATAAAATTTTAACATAATCAAATTGAAAATCAACATAAAATCCACAAAAATAAATAAAATATAAAATTATAAACATAAAATAAGGAGCTAATCCCCCTTAATCTTAACACCAAATTAAAAAAAATACAAAAAAGTAAAAATTAAATAAGGAGCATGAATTAAATTCATTTCTTGAAAAACCAGAAACCACCAAAGACGATTAACATTTCACTACCAATAACCTATCATCAATACTAATAAAACAGTAACTAACATAAATCATTAACTCCTTTAAAATCGGGAAATAAAAATAAATAATAAAATTCAATAAACCCTGATACACAAGGTACAACAAATAAAATAAGCTTCTACAAACTAATTATAAAATACAAACCCCCACGGTACAAATAAACTATAGCACAAAAAATTAAATCACAAAAATACAATAACATAAATGATTCTTCAATTAATATACAAAAAAACACAAAAATAAAGCAAGACAATCAACAAATCAGACCATGTCGACTCGCACGACACAATAATTCAGCGTAAATGAAAACTCAACTAACAGAAATGATCTGAATTCAATCCAGCTGCACCTTCCGGTACAACCACTTTGTTACGACTTATCTCATTAAACAAACGAGAGCGACGGGCGATGTGTACATATCCCAGAACCAATTATCATGAAAACAATCTACAAAACATTACAACCAAATCCAATTTCATATCAATAATTAAAATCAACAATCCAATAAAACAAATAACAATGTAATCCATCATCCACTTAGAAACAAGCTGCACCTTGACCTGAAATAAATCAAAATAAAGAAACTAGAAAATTAACAAACTCTAAAAAGATAATCAATAAACGGCGGTATACAAACCATTAACAACTAAGTAAGGTCCAACGCGGACTATCGATAACGAGACAGATTCCTCTGGATGGAATAAGATACCGCCAAATTCTTTAAGTTTCAAGAACATAACTAGTACTACTCAGACAAACAAAATTAACGTTCTAAAATAATAGGGTATCTAATCCTAGTCTATAAAAAGAATTTAATAGCCTCTAAACAAACAAAAAGACAATAAACAAAAATAAAAATTTCACCTAAAAACCACATAAACATTAAAGCCAACCAAACTTAACATAAAACTACAACTGCCGAACACATTCAGAAGCCTCCAAGGTATAACCGCGGCTGCTGGCACAAAATTTAACCGAAACTAAAATGAATTACTAGATACAAAAATACTTGACCAACCAATAATAACTAATGAGTATAAACTAAATAAAATTAACCCCTACCCATCTAGAAACAAAAGGTTAAACACGCACAAACTTACATATAAAACAAACAAAAACTGAACGACAAAGCAAGAATAAAACTCCTCTCTCACTTTAAAGCAAAACAAAGTAACGGTACAATAAAATCAATAACTAATTAAATACAATAAACAACATGCTAACGTAACGAACTGCAGCAGAAAGC